TCGGGATGGTTTGTGGATTCCGAACAGCTATGATAACTGAACCTAGCAAGATAGTAATTACGACCCAAGAAGTGATGAGTACTTGGGCATGAATTTGGAAACCTCCTATTTGCCAATAGAAGTGTTGGCCTACTTCTACACCCGATATATCATATAACCCCTTGAGTGTTTTAACGGAACATGGTATAATATTCATATTGTCCTCTGATAAAAATTGAACTTCAAAAAAGGAATTCTTTTGATTCAACCATCTCTTTCTCAACTCAGCAACTTGAAGTATTAATCTTATATTTAGGATACCAAGAAATCACATCAGATGATAATATATATCAATACCCTCTAATATATATCAATATTCCCCTTCTTTTATCTATGCAAAATATGCAAAACAAAAAAGAATAGTAAGTGATCCCATAAATCTACGCAGTTACCCAAGAATGAACTATTCTTCTTAATCAACGATTTCTTATATAGAGAGAACGGCCCTCACAAATTGCAAATACTAATTTGTTAAGAATCAATCGAATTGAAGTCATAGTGTCATCGTTGGCTGGAATCGATATATTTGCGAGATCTGGGTCACAATTTGTATCGACTAAAGAAATAGTAGGAATCCCCAAAATGGCACATTCCCGAAGAGCTATATACTCTTTTTGCTGATCAAGGACGATCACAATGTCCGGCAACCTCGTCATATATTTGATCCCGCCGAGATATCTTTGCAAGGTAGATAATTTTCTCTTCAAGATTGCCACATCCCTTTTTGGGAGATGGTGGAATTTTCCCATCTTTTCTTCTGCTCTTAAGTCTCTAAATTGAGAAAGTCTAGTTTTCGTAATCGACCAATTCGTTAACATACCACTGAACCACTTTTTATTAACATAATGACAACGAGCCCTTATTGCAGCTGATGCTACTAAATCCGCTGCTCTTTTTTTGGTACCAACAATTAAGAAGCTTTTTCCCTGACTTGCTGCATCAAAAACTAAATCACAAGCTTCTGATAAAAAACGAGCCGTTCTAGCGAGATTTGTAATATGAGTACCTTTACGCTTTGCCGAGATGTAAGGGGCCATTTTAGGATTCCATTTCTTAATACCATGACCAAAATGAACTCCCGCTTCTATCATCTCTTTCAAATTGATGTTCCAATATCTTCTTGTCATTTTTTCCACACTTCCTTTTTATTTTTTCTTTTTTTTTTCATCCTACCATTCCATTACGGAATTTCTTTTTTTTTTTTTGAAAATTAAGAAAGAGCCGAAATAGCTTGAAATAAATAATAATTGTTCCGATGTAACCTTCCACTGAGAATTGGCCATTGATACATGGTATAAACGTAACCTTAATGAATTAACTGACTTCTTTTACTTATTAAAATAAATTAAAATAAAAATCTAAAATCTGACCTGTTAGTGTTCTAAGGTCAAAAGTCTAGTTTAAATAAAAAAATCTGCTTTATGTATCCTTAAATCGTATAAATGGGGGTAAATGGGGGTTCTGATGTCTCATAGAAATTGTTTGTTACATCAGAATCAGAAGAAACTAATTCTGTATGGAGAAACAAAATATCTCTCATTTCCGACGCGAATAGATTTTTTTTTTGAATTTCGAAATAAAGGTTCTTGTCTTGTGGGGAATGATGCACAAATTTTAGGAATCCGGTACCAACAGGTATAATCCCCCCCAGAACTACGTTTTCTTTCAGGCCTTTCAACCAATCAATACGACCTCGTAGGGCAGCTTTTGCTAAAACTCGAGCAGTTTCTTGAAAACTTGCTTCAGATATGAAACTTTGGGTATTCAGGGAAGCCCTTGTTATTCCCAATAAGATTGCCCGATAATAGACCGATTCATCCAAAGCTCGTCCTGCTCGTTCTGCTCGTAATAGTCCGATTAATTCCCCAGGTGAAAAAACATTAGACATTCCATCTTCGGAAACCCGCACTTTTGATGTTACTTGGCGTATAATAATCTCTATATGTCTATTATGGATCTGTACCCCTTGGGATCGATAAACCTTTTGGATCTTATTAACCAAAGAGATACGACTTTGGGCTATGGTTAGCTCAGCTCCAATCAAGAATCCCCAGGGGACCCCAAGAATTCTTGGTATACGCTCATTCCAATCCTCAATTCTCCTTTCGAGATTCGGCGATAGTGAATCAATTGAACGCGCTTCAAAGATTTGTTCTACTTTTGGAAGACCTTGCGTTATGTCACTAGATCTCGATTTTTCATATATAAACGTAACTAACCTATCTCCTTTGTAAAGGATTTCTCCATAATGACCATGAACAGTTGCTCCTGTAGTGGCCAAATAAGGCTTAGCTGCTCTTATAACAAAGGAATCAATATTAACAATGAAAATTTGACCAGATTTTTTTATGTGCAATTTAAATAGACATACATTTTCGCAAATAAATTGTCCAAGGTGAATTATTGCCGATGTCTCCTCCCAAGAATCATGATGGAGAAAGTGCCAATTCAAATGGAATGGATCCAACATGATGTTACTATCGAAATTCGAAATCCTTTGATTTTCATCTATTAAAGAGTATTTAAGCCCTTGAAGTACTTGGAGGGTTTGTTTCAAATTGTCAAGGAACAAATATTTTTTTAACAGGATCTGATTATGCGTTAGTAAATAGTAAGATGAAGAAAAATTCGATATACTAGGTACAATAGCGGCTAAGGGCCCAAAAATATCTCGAATAGGAATTCTAGGATTCGATTCTTTTACCGCATTGGGATATTTCGAATTCTTGAATAAACCAATTCGAGAACAGTTGGATGCCGACAAAATCATCAAAGATTGGTATTCTTTATTTCGATTCAACAAGGTGCCAATAGCTTCTTGATGTTGGCTAAGTGATTGAATCTTCGCCTTGGAATAAAAGGAATTGGTGCGATCTAACCTATTATTGGGAATCGGTCCTGCACTTGTCCTATCATACCTTCTTCGTGTATACGAAATAGTGGACTTGACTAACTCAATTCTTAGGAAATCGCGAATCAGATCATTTGCTCTTACCTCAACAAGGGAAGCACGAGCCTCCTCTTTTTCTTCTTGTTCCCAATTCACTACTAAGCAAGTTCGAACAAATTGACTATTCGTATGATAAATTCTTTGAGTTAACTTGCTATTTTCATGAGAAATAAAATTGACAAGTCGAAGTTGGAAATTATCCTCTTCTTGCAAGAGATCTTGCGGGAAAAGTGTTGCTAAATTTCTCCCTTCGTCCATTTCATATGCGACTGTAGGTCGAACCGAAACAAAATACTTTTCCTTGCTCTTGAGAATTTTTTTCCGTTGAACATAGACCCAATTTTTCCTTTTTTTTGATTCCTTAGAATCTTTCTTTTCTCTTTCTGGTGGTATCAAACTACCACCTAATATCTTATCCGCCTCTTCAGGAAAATGAATATCTCCGGAAAAGATTTTGAGTTCCGTATGGCTTTTTTTTCTCTTCACTCGGACCAATCCACCTAGTCGACTTCTTGTATTTTTTGTGAGTTGTGTATCCACTCCAATGATACTATTATCAAGTACCTTTAGGGATGAGGATCTCGGCAAGATATGCAGTTCTTGAAGAATGAAAAAAAACCGATCTAGTTCTTTTTGGTATTTTAGACTAAATTCTTTTGTTCCTCGATGCTCAATCAAACCCTCTTTTTTTAAGATGGAATCTTCCTCTGGGCTCCCGTATTCGTCCTCTGAGTCTTCTTCTGAGTCTTCCTCTAAAGTCCCATATTCGTCCTCTGAGCCTTCCTCCGGGCTCCCATATTCGTCCTCTGAGTCTTCCTCTAGAGTTCCATATTCGTCCTCTCGGGTTCTATATTCGTTCTCTGGGCTCCCATATTCGTCTTCTGAGTCTTTCTCTCCAGTCCTATATTCATCCTCTAGGATCCCATATTCGTCTTCTAGGGCTTCATATTCGTCCTCTAGGATCCCATATTCATCTTCTAGGGTTTCATATTCGTCCTCTCGAGTCCTATATTCGTCTTCTAGGGTTTCATATTCTTCCTCTCGGGTCCTATATTCGTTCTCTGGGCTCCCATATTCGTCCTCTGAGTCTTCCTCTCGAGTCCTATATTCGTCCTCTAGGGTCCTATATCTAAATTTAACAATTCCTGAACCCTTTTTATCTTTTCTGTATCGTGGATCGTCAAAATAAGCAAAAATAGTATTTCTACGTAAAACACCCATAAAGGGTATTTCAATCGAAATCCCCAAACAGGATATTAGTTCTTTCTCTTGTTCTTGATGATATTGTAATGGAATGACGAACCCATTTCTTCGCTTTTTCGCCAACAAATCCGAATTATCTTGAAGAATAGAAGGATAGACAAAATTCCAATGGCCATTGGACATGATTCGATCCGGCGTTGAATAATCAAGAATTTCCCTATCTTTTTTACCAAAAGTATCCAACAGTCTATGTCTTACTTGATCATTAGCCATTGAGAGGTCAAAGAGATATCTTCCGTCAACAGAAAAAGAATAAGTATTCATTTGATCTTGATCCTTGTGGAGCGAAAAAGACGCTATACTGGATCTGCACATACTTACTGACAATATCCATAAATGGCTTGTTTTTGGTAATCGACGAAGATTACCATATTGATATTCGGGCGCATGGTAAACATCAGTACTCCAGTGCATTTCCCCGTCTGATTCGGAATAAATATGCTTTTGTACTTTTTCTTTAAAATGCAAAGTGGACGTTCCGGCACGAATCTCCGCAATTACTTGTTCGGATTCTACATATTGATCATTTTGCACTAGAATCAAGCTTTTTGAGGGAATATTCACACTATATAGAATATCCTGACTCTGAATAGTTACATGCAAGTCTATATAACATAGAAAAGCAGGCTGCCCATGACGGGTACGTGTGGGGTGAACCAAATCTTCATTGAATTGGATTTTTCCATTCGAAGGGGATCGTACAAGGTCGGCAGTACCCCCTGTGAATACTCCGCCAGTATGAAAAGTTCTTAATGTTAGTTGAGTCCCTGGTTCCCCAATTGATTGACCTGCAATAATACCTACGGCTTCCCCCAATTCGACCAGATCGCCATGAGTGGGACTCCGACCATAACATAATTGACAGATCCAAGATGTGCTCCGGCAAGTAAAGGGGGTTCTAATATATATTGGTTGTGCTCGAAATGGTTGTGCTCGAAAGGCAGTTATGAATCGATTGACTAATCCAATTCCAATATCTTGATTTCGAGCGGCAATGCATCGTGAACCAATATATATATCGTCTGCTAATACACGACCAATTAGTGTTTGGACAAAAAGTTTTTCCGTCATCCCATTTTGAGGACTCAAAGAAATACCTCGGATAGTACCACAATCTCTTCTACGCACAATAATATGTTGAACTACTTCAACAAGTCTACGTGTAAGATATCCAGCATCCGCTGTTCGTACAGCAGTATCTACAACCCCTTTGCGGGCTCCGTAGCAGGAAATTATATATTCTGTCAAAGAAAGTCCCTCGCGTAAATTGCTTTGAATAGGTAAATCAATCATTTGTCCTTGAGGATCCGCCATTAATCCTCTCATACCTACTAATTGGTGTACCTGAGATGCATTTCCTCTGGCTCCTGAAAAAGACATTAGATAGACTGGATTAGAAGGATCCGTTATCCGAAAATTCGAATTCATTTCTTGTTTCAAATATTCACTTGTAGCATACCATATCTCAACGGATTGGCGTAATTTTTCTACCGCGTGTACAGCCCCATAATAATAGTGTTTCTCCAAAAGAAAACTCTGTTGTTCCGCGTCTTGCACTAACCATCCCTTAGATGGTATTGTTAAAAGATCCTCGATTCCTAATGAAATCGATGTAGTAGTGGCTTGATGAAAGCCCAGAGTCTTTATTTGATCCAGTATATGGGATGTATATCCCATTCCGAAATGATCTATTAATCTGCTAATAAGTCGTTTCATAGCAGTTCCGTCTATCTCTTTATTATGAAAGACCAGATTGGCCCGTTCCGCCATACATAAGTACCCCCTTTTTCGGCTGAGTAGGATTCGACAATTGCTGAGTAGGATTCGACAATGGGCCTGAGTCAGTGATTCGAAAATTTAATTAACTTCCTTTCCTTAATCTCAATCTGGATTCGCGCGGCAAAAATGATGATACTAGCGAAATCGGAATGCCCCCCGAAAGGGAGGGGCATCGCCGAATCTAACTTCCTTGTTTAGATAGTGTATGAATAGGCCTGACTAAATCCTTGTATGGCTTCCTCTATTTCTCTATAAAAAGAAATATGACCAAGAGTGCTTCGAATGTATATAGAACGGATTTCTTTTTTTCTATTTCCCACTATTAGATAGTGGGCATAAATCTCATGATAAGTCCCCAAAGATTCATATTGAACTTCAATCGGAACTTCTCTTGACCCAATGACGCGTTGATCTAGTTTCCATCGGAGCCACAAGGGACTGTCTAAACTGATTCGTTTCTGTCTATAAGCTCCCAGTGCATCATAGGAATTAGAAAAATGGGGTTCTTTATCTTTTGTATACTTATAATTATTATTATTGTAATTTACTTTTTGATTTGGATAGTTTCCGCAACTATTATACCTATTTGCACAAATACCCCGACGGTTTCCAATCGTTAATACATAAAGTCCGATAAGCATGTCTTGGGTCGGTACGCAAATAGGATCCCCAATAGCGGGAGATAGGAGATTCATATGAGAAAACATAAGTAAACGGGCTTCCGCCTGAGCTTCCAAGGATAAAGGTAGATGAACAGCCATTTGATCCCCATCAAAGTCCGCATTGAAACCCTTACACACTAATGGGTGTAAACAAATAGTACGCCCCTCCACTAAAGTAGGTTGGAAGGCCTGTATGCCTAATCTATGCAGGGTAGGTGCTCTATTCAACAGTACAGGATGTCCCCGCATAACTTCTTGAAGTATTTCCCATACAATGGGTTCCTTTTCCCAAATTTTCCTTTTAGCAATCCTGACATTAGAAGTAGCGCGTTTCGTGATTAAATCGCGAATTACAAATAGCTGAAAAAGCTTTATTGCTATCTCTAGAGGTAATCCACATTGATGTAATGAAAGCGAAGGACCCACAACAATGACAGAACGCCCCGAGTAATCGACCCGTTTTCCAAGCAGAGTCTCGCGAAACCTTCCCTCTTTACCTTCAATTACATCTGAAAGTGATTTGTATACTTTATTGTGACCATCCCTCGTTGGTTGCCCGCGGGACCCACTATCAAGAAGTGTATCCACGGCTTCTTGTACCAATTTTTCCTGGCACATTACTAAATCTGCTGGCGCTAATTCACTTCTTTTTAATAGATAGGCAAGGTTGTTGTTCCGACGAATAACTCTCTTATAAAGTTCATTAATATCCGAAGTCACTACTTTATCCCCAGACCTATAAACAATGGGTCTCAATTCGGGAGGAAGAACTGGTAATAAGCACAAAACCATCCATTCTGGTTCTACATTTGTTTGAATAAAATGTTTCGCCAATTGCATGCGTCTAATCAAAAAAACTTTTCTTATTCGTCTTTTTCTATCTTCCCATTCATCTCCACTATACCCCTCGTCTTCTAATTCCTTCCATTCGACCAAGGAATTCTCTATAATAATTCGCAAATCCAAATCTGCTAATTGTTCTCTAATAGCACCTGCTCCTGTCGCAATTTCCCGATTTCGAAATGTTGCAAAGCCTGGGGTAGAAAAAAAGGGAGAAATGCTGTGGTTACAGGATGCAATTTCATCTTCGAATAAACCTCGTAATCGTAAGAAAGTAGGTTTTTTAGCGCTGGGCCTAGCAAAAGAGAAATCGCCGTATACTAGGCCCTCCAATTTCTTAAGGGGTTTATCTAAAAGGTTCGCGATATAACTAGGAAGACCTTTCAAATACCACACATGAGTCGCGGGACATGCGAGTTTGATGTATCCCATTTGATATCTTCGTATCCGAGAATCAACAAATTCTACCCCGCATTTTTGGCAAAATCTTTCCTCTTCGTTTTCAGCTCCGCTCGCTCGAGAATTTCCACAAGCACAAATTCCGCTTTTTATGGGTCCAAAGATTCTTTCGCAAAACAATCCATCTTTTTCTGGTTTATCGGTTTTATAATGAAAAGTAGAGGGCCTTGTGACTTCGCCAACGACTTCCCCATTAGGTAGGTTTTTGTTAGCCCAAGCCTTTATTTGTTGAGGGGAAACGAGTCCAATTTGAAGTTGTTGATGTTTATATTGGTCAATCATAAATAAGAAAAGAATTTATATTTATTCCGATCAAACTTCCTCCCTATTAACCTGGAAGTTCTTCTCAGATACAAGGAAATGATTCAGTTCTAGAGCCAAAGATCGTAGTTCTCGAACGAGCACTCGAAAAGATTCTGGAGGATACTCGTGATTAGGTACTCTTTTTCCCCAGATCGTAGCATTAAGTATTTCTTGGCGAGCTATAAGATGATCAGATTTATAAGTAAGTATCTCTTGTAAAATATGAGCAACACCAAATCCTTCTAAAGCCCAAACTTCCATTTCTCCTACTCGTTGTCCCCCTTGCTTGGCTCTTCCTCTAACGGGTTGTTGTGTAACAAGTGAGTAGGGCCCAGTAGAACGTCCATGGATTTTCTCATCAACTTGATGAATTAATTTTAAGATATAGGACTTCCCTATTAGAACAGGTTGTTCGAAGGGGTCTCCTGTTCTTCCATCAAATATTCTGCTTTTTCCCGGGTACTCGGGTTCAAATACCCATGGATTTTTTGTTTGTTTACTGGCTTCATATAATTCTGAAAACACAAGTTTTCTTGAAGCCTCTTGCTCATATCTCTCATCAAAGGGTGCTATTCTATAATGTTTCTTTAGCAGATCCCCGGCTAATCCGAGCGAGCTTTCAAATATTTGTCCCACATTCATTCGTGAGGGTACTCCTAAGGGATTGAAGACCATATCAACAGGTGTTCCATCTTGCAAATAGGGCATATCTTGCCTGGGCAAAATTTTGGAAATGATCCCCTTATTCCCGTGTCTTCCGGCTACTTTATCCCCAACTTTGATTTCGCGTTTCTGTAAAATATATACACGAACCATTATGTCTAGGGGGTCCCTCTGGATCCATTTCACATCGATAACGCGCCCTCTTCCACCTATAGGTAGTTTGAGAGAAGTTTCTTTTGAAGTGGATACCTCAAGGCCAAATATGGCCCGTAATAACCCAGCTTCCGCGATATACGAGGATTCGCTCGCTATCTGAGGCGTTAATTTACCTACTAAAATATCGCCAGTTTCTACCCAGGATCCCAACCTAACAACTCCATTTCTGTCCAAATTGCGGAGTAAATGTTCTTCTAGATGTGGTATTTCTTTAGTAATTTTTTCAGCGGAGCCTTGGCTTGTCGTATCCGTCTGAATTTCATATTTTCGGATGTGAAAAGAAGTATAAATATCCTCATATACCAAACGTTCGCTAATTAGTACTGCGTCTTCAAAATTGTAACCTTCCCATGGCATATAAGCTACTAATACGTTTTTTCCTAAAGCAAGTTCCCCACCAACTGTAGCAGCTCCCTCCGCTAAAATTTGTCCTTTTTTAATGGATTTACCCCACAGAACCCGAGGTTTTTGGTGCATACAAGTATTTTTGTTAGAGCGCCGATGGGTAACTAAAGGAATACTTATAGTCTTCCCACTACTTGATAAAAGGATCTTGTGACTATCAGTAGAAATGATCTTTCCCTCGCGTTCGGCTATAACGGAAACCCTCGAATCTAGAGCTGTTTGGCGTTCCAATCCAGTTCCAACAATGCACTTCTCGGACCGAGAAAGCGGAACTGCTTGGCGCTGCATATTAGAACTCATTAAAGCCCGATTCGCATCATTATGCTCAATAAAAGGAATGAGAGAACCTCCAATAGAAAAATATTGGAAAGGAAAAATACTTCTAACATGAATCTGTTCCCATGCAATAGTCAGGAATTCTTGACGGTATCTAGCTGGAACAACCTGTTCTTCCTGAATACCCTGATTCAAGGACAAAGAATTTCCTGCTGCTATCATATAATATTCATCTCTATTTGGTGATAAATAAACCACCTGTCTCTCTTTTTTTTCTTTTGCTTTCTCAGATATTTCATAAAAGGGACTCTCTATGGACCCCCACCAGTGGTCAATTCTCGCATGAATAGCTAAGGATCCAGTAAGTCCAACATTGATTCCTTCGGACGTGTCAATTGGACAAATACGCCCATAGTGACTCGGATGAATATCTCGGCTCCGAAAACTTGCAGTTCTCCCCGTCAATCCTCCAGGACCCAAACAACTCACTTTTCGCCCATGAACAGTTTGTGTCAATGGATTGGTTTGATCAAAAACTTGAGATAAGGGGTATGTGCCAAAAAAGGTCTCATAAGTAGTTATTAATAAAATCGAAGTTGAAGTTGGAGTTACCAAAGTTTGTGGAGTCGGTTTCGATTGACGTATGAATACTCTACGGATAGTTTTTTGAACCGCATGTTGTAAACGACCAAGAGCCAGTCCGAATTGATCTTGTAACAGATTCGCAACCGAACGAATACGTTTATTTTTCAAGTGATTCATATCGTCATCGTCAAGTATACCTGTTCCAAATTTCATTCCAATCAAATGATCCGTAGCGGCCAATACATCTCGTGGTAACAAGAATGTATTGTTCTGAGGTATATCAAGATTCAGTCTCCGATTCATATTTCGTCGACCAATCCTTCCTAATTCACATTTTTGTTGAAAAAATTTCTTTTGTAATTCCTCACATAAGGACTCCGAAAATACCAGGTCCCCACCTACACAAGCAAATTGTTGATAAAACTCCAAAATAGCTTTTTCTTTTGACTCAATCCTCTTCTTCTCCTTAGCATTCGGGAAAGATAAGAAAATTTCAGGGTAGGAAACATTATCTAGAATTTCTTTTAGATTCGAACCCATAGCTGATGATAGAACTAGAATAGATATCTTTTGTTTTCTACTCACGCGAGCCCATATCCTTTCTTTTTTATCAATTGCTAATTCCGATCTTCCTCCCCAATCTGATATTATAGTCCCAGTGTAGATAGAAATTCCCTTATGGTCTAATTCCGAGCGGTAGTAAATACCAGGACTTAGCAATATTTGATTGATCACAATTCGGTATATTCCATTTATTATAAAGGTTCCTAAGGAATTCATTATAGGAATGTTTCCAATAGAAATGGTTTGCTTTTGCACATCGAAACCAAAAATTAATCTCGCAGATACATATAATTCGGAAGAATAGGTGAGTGATTCATACACAGCATCCCTTTCTTTTATCGAGGGTTCTAGCAATTGATATCCTTTCGCAAATAATTGAAATGCAATTTCGTGATCCGGATCTTTAATTGTTGGAAACTTCTCAAGTTCTTCTGCCAAGCCTTGATTAATGAACCTACAAAATCCCTCGAATTGGATCTGACTAAATCCGGGTATTGTGGACATTCCCTCATTTCCATTCCGGAGCATCTTAATCTTAAGTTTCCTGTTTATCGAAGAAAAATTCCATTATCAGCTCACTCTTCATCAATCCCTATGGATCGATCTAGCAATTATGGAATCCATATTCTGTTTACTGAATCACATGAAATTCTAGGGAACTCCACATACATATTTCATATATGTATTTCATACATATGAATAGAGACAATTTCGACGAAAGTTCGAATTTGCCAGGGGTACAAATCGAATGAAAATGAATTGATAAAACATTCCTAGAAAAAAATTCTGCCACTTACACTTTATGATACTAATCAGATTGGATGGCAAAGATTTCTCATTTTATCTCCTTTCTATGAATGGGATAAAGCCATAATATAATAATTTATAAGCACTAGAAAATTTGACTTTAGTTCGATTTAGAATAGCACGCTTAGTTTAATTTCAAAAAAGAATAAGAATTTGAGGGTTCTTTTTTGTTTCGTAGTAGTAGAATTGCTAGAAAATATAGGATTTAATTGTAGAATCCTAAAATAAAGTAAGTCCTTTTTTAAGTACATGCCAATCTAGTTATCCACCTCTCCACATATCCCTGCTTTTATCGTAATTTCACTTGGGTGGGCCAAGATGGTCAGGTCATACTCTATATCAGACCAAATTTCTTTTTTTTATTCAAGATATTTAATGCAATGAAAAATTAAAGCACGATTCCCCATAGAGATATGTACATAAGGGGGATCCATGGATAATAATGCTGTTATGGATAATAATGCTGTTCGGACCTGTAGTTTACCTATACACGGATTAGGCATAAATCCATTCTATTTTATTATGCCATTAAAAGGAAGGGGGGAGAGAATACCGATTTAAGAGTCGTTCACTACTGCAATTCAAAAAAAAAATAGAATTCTAGTTAATGGTTCCAATTTGTTCTGAATTTTGCAGCCTGTGACTGGAAATCAACTTTTTCTCTTTTTTCATCTCAATAGAAAGAAAAGGGAAGTTTTCTAGTGTTAGCAATGTTTGTTTTAAGATAGAATCCATCGAGGAGAATAATCGAAACTGGATTCAAAAAAAGCAGGAATAGATTTTTTGAAAAAGATTGGAAAAAAGTAAGTAGAATTAGATTCAAGATAAAAGAAAGGAGGTTTTAGTAAGAAAACCTGGATGAATACTTGCTCTTTTCTCTATTTTAGATCGGATTTTTTGGCGGCATGGCCAAGCGGTAAGGCAGGGGACTGCAAATCCTTTATCCCCAGTTCAAATCTGGGTGCCGCCTGATCAATAAAATACTTTTTCTTATAGTACTGATCGAACTCGACAAATTCGTACCCTGCATAAGTTGGGGCAAGAGAGTAACTAGGCCTGGCGATACTGGATTTTGAGAATCCATAGTTCTATCCTCAAACTAGGGTTTGTTTTGTCGGTAGTGGCCCAAACGGCTACCAATAAGGATGAGGTTGCGTTTCCTTATTCTTTTATTAATTTTAATTGATTCTTAATTGATTCGATTCGAGAATTAAAAATTACAAGGCTAAGATGTCAGAAATCTTGATATCCAAAGGGCCCCTAAGGGGCATTCTTTTTTTTTTTCAATCTAAGATTGAAGAAGGGACTCCACGAAGGAATATCAAGACTTCCTAATTATCATACATTTTATTTATCATACATCTTATGCTACCTACATACACTAAAGTAAGGGCTACTGATTCTGTCGAGAATCAGATTGAATAGGCTGATCAAAAATCAATTTCGGAGTTGTGGATAAAGTCTCCTCATTCTTTCATAGAATGATAGAAGGGCTGTAGGGTTTAGGTTAAAAATAAACATAGGCAAGGTAGGTATCCAATAAATATTTATCTATCCTAATTTTATGGTATATTCTGACGTCCTTTGCTTATAAAAAAAGGGTAACAAAAGGAAGAAAAAATCTTCCTATTCCCGCGTCTTCTATTCAGGACATCATCCCCGTACTCTTTTTTAAGGAAAAGGGCTATGTATCGTATTTATACTTAATGCTCTCCAATTCTACCAGAAATCCTATAAGAATTTGTTAGGAGTAAATTCCTTGAACTGATTCATCCATAGCGTTAGGGCAGAATCCCTTTTTGACTCTGTACCCTTGATTCCACTATGATTATTGATCAATAGTAGAATAATTCCTTCATAGAAATAGGAGACATAATTTACATGGATATAGTAAGTCTCGCTTGGGCTGCTTTAATGGTAGTCTTTACATTTTCTCTTTCACTAGTAGTATGGGGGAGGAGTGGACTCTAGGGATACTACTAATTGATTGAGTAGTCGAATTGTTGTATCAACTTTTTTCTTTAATTGATCGTTTTGCATTAATCATTTTGCCAAACTTTATTCTTTCTCTCTTTCTTTAGTTTTGTTTCACTCCTGTACCTGTAAGAAACTCTTGTAAGAAAGAGTCGTTCTATTCTACTATATAGAAATAGAAATAGAAAGAGCGATTACAGCAATTCCAAATTTCTACTAGAAGTGACGAATGGTTAAAAAAGTTCTATACATAAGAAAATTAGACTTTCTTCCACGGAGCTATTCACAACATATCGCACACTTTCCATTTGTTTTATATTCTTTTCTTATTCTTAGAATAATTTTTATGCTCTTTTGAAGCATCTCGCCACATGTTTAAGCATGAAAGATTCGCTGGTTTTTTCCTTTGACTTTTTTTCTTTTACTTTTTACTATAGTCTATTCTCATATTATTTTTCTCTCCCTCCATGGATTCTTTCGTGAAGAATTGTCTTCGATTTTTTTATTTTGACTTGATTGAAATTAAGTGGATGCAGTGAAAAAAGCAATTTAATTAGACTACTATTTCAATCTACTAATCTATTCTATGTAGATTCAAGATAATATAATAGAAAGACTCTAAAGTGTCGTAGAAAAAACTATATGTAGTTCTTTCTACCACACTTTATGATTCCAACCAGATCCTTTCATTTAAGACTTGGATTTTTATTTTATTTAATCCCTTTTTCATTTCTTCAATGATTAATTGGAATTCCAATTAATCATTTTGGCTGACTGTTTTTACATAAATAATAAGTAAAAAGGCAGTAGGAACTAGAATAAACAGTGCAGTAGCAATAAATGCGAGAATATTGACTTCCATAACCTCTTTATTTTTTTCACAATAACTCGGGATGTAATCCCATGGAGAGGAAAAAGGGGTATCCTGTAAATTCAAGGGGAGGACTTGCATTCTGATAATACTGAATCAATTCAATATTATGAATATCGGATCTATCAAATCAATTCATGGTTGAGAGTGGAATAGTATAACATAGGAAGATCCACTTTTTCTTTTCTATATCTATAACCCACGATCTTTCTTATCTTATCCAATTTCCCTTCCTTTTTCTTATAGTTATACATACAATTATGTATGTATGTATTATATGACCGACTTTCTATGGGTCACATAGACATCCAAATAAGCAGTAGAAGTAGAAGTGAGATGGAGAAAAGAGGGCTTAAATAAAAAAAATCGAATATTTTAATTAATTTAGGAAAAAGGGCGTTTGCTTTGCTTGGTTTTTCTTTTATTTTATTAGGTTACTATCAATATTCACTTTTGGGGTCTAAAGATGAGAACAGATCCATAAAAAAGGAGTCCGCAAATGGAATGAAAATGAGATAGATTCTTTCCAATTAGTCATTGAACATACACAAACAAAGTTGGAACTACAAAATGGAGGGGGCCTGTTTAATCCAAAAAGTAAAGTACTAATTATATTAAATTAAATTCACTGTCTATGTCTAAGAAAAAACGAATACGATTTATGTATGGATTTCGGTAAAATACCGGTACTCTATTCCATAAGAGTCGAATAGGAAGTTAAGATGAGGATGGTATCATCATAAGGATAGAGTAATATCCTAAATTATACTAATCCAAGTATGATATGTATGTCTTTCCTTATCAACCGGGAGTAGTGAAAAAAAAAAATTCCTATAGGCCTCCCCTCCCTCTTTAATGAGAAATGCGAAATAAAAAAAGTGAAATAAGGGTGCCCCATAGGTATTTGATCTTCTCTCCTGCCCCCCCTTTTTCATGGAAAAAGGAAAGATGAATTTCTCCATTCATTGAACCCTAGTTCGGGACTGACGGGGCTCGAACCCGCAGCTTCCGCCTTGACAGGGCGGTGCTCTGACCAATTGAACTACAATCCCCGCGGGGTGTATGGCATACCTATTCTTAAATAGAACCATAAGAAGATTCGATTCGCCTGTCGTACTCTAAGAAATAGACGAATCATATACTACATACCCACATATCATATGTGGGTATAGTGAGAGTGACATAACTAGTATGTCGCGATTTTTTATCGCTAAAAATGGATGATAATCCACCTTTCATTTCAATAAGAAAAACTCTTTTGTTTGTAAAAAAGGAATGAGAGAGATATGGATTAGAAAGAAATTTCCCCCTTTCGCTTTATCCTTTATTTCTATGGATCAGACATTTTATTTTATGGAAGAAAAACAAATGGATTTAGTTCATATTCACGAAGCCCTAGATTTTTGGGCCGAGCTGGATTTGAACCAGCGTAGACATATCGTCAACGAATTTACAGTCCGTCCCCATTAACCGCTCGGGCATCGACCCAGGAAGAATTTATTCTAGGGTTTTTTAGAATCTATGATTAACCTCCTTTCATAATACTCCCTACCCCCAGGGGAAGTCGAATCCCCGCTGCCTCCTTGAAAGAGAGATGTCCTGAACCACTAGACGATAGGGGCATCACTTCACTAGACGATAGGGCCATATACAACCGCTCATCATTATACTATAATGATAGTATGAGCAGTTTTTTGGAATTGTCAATATACTCGAAGAGTATAACTAGATCCAAAGCAAAGAGTCTTTCCTACTTTTCCGTTATGCTTTCATAGGATTTTTTTAGTTGATGGTTAGGTTAATTCACGGATCATTCCCTACTTTTTAGGGAAATTCATTTAAAGGGTATAGAATAAGAATAGATTAATAAAAGGGATTCTAGATTAGTTCAGTACAGGTAGTGATTTGATTGATCTAACAGGAAAAAGAGTCCAATTTAATTTCTTTTTTGTAATTTCCACCCCGTGCTTCGTTTAGCGTTCAGACCAAAAATGCATGCATCCCACACTAAGTCATAAAATTCAAGAAAAAATAGAGAAATTTTCAAAAACAAAGAAAAAAAAGTGAATAAATAATAAATTTAGTAGAAAAGTACTTTATCGGATTCGAACCGATGACTTACGTCTTACCATGGCATTACTCTACCACCAAATAAAAAGCCCTTTATCGGATTTGAACCGATGACTTATGCCTTACCATGGCATTACTCTACCACTGAGTTAAAAGGGCTTTTTATTCAATTCAAAAATTAGCCACTTTGATTTCTCATTATGAGTCTACTGCATAATGTACATAATATATGTATATATAGAGATATATGTAGAGATTATATATGTATATATCGAGATATAGAAGTTTATTCATGGCGAGGTTCAAAATCTTGAGAGTTCAAAATCTTGAGAAAATCAAGAAAAATAAGAATTTCATATTCTCTCTTATCACTTGCACAAAGTAGAGGTTTTTTTCTTTATTTTTATATAAAAAAATACATATAATAAAATACGTGAAGAGAGAGTTGACACAATAAAAAATTATTATAAGTATCCGATATACTTGAAGAGGGTAAGTTCATAGGTATGTAAACACGATCTCGGACGACTCACCAAACCAAAGCCCAGAAGTTCTATTTTTTAGAAGAGGAGAACAAATATGTATCCATTGTTGAATCGGATACAACAATGGGTAAAAAAAAAAAGGCCAAAGGGGCAATAAGAGCTGCTGTTAAAAAAACGGTAGACTTTGTTTTTTTTTATCTTTAGGCTATTGACTTTTCACGTGCTCAGAACGTTCTGCAGAATTAGGGACTTTTTTCTTCTATTGGCTGATCTTATGATGAGAACTTTCTCCATTTATGTTTTATTTCCTCTAATTCTAATTGGGTAGGGTATAAAGGAATTCGCGCTCTTCATATACCCATATGGTTGGGTATTAATTTTCAGTGATATACTTCTTGTCTGTTTTGGTGAGAAATTGAAACTTTTTTTAACAGGCATCTCTTAGAAAAACCTTCGAGTTCAAAACTTTTCAATTTTTCTTAAAAAGTTTTGGACGGATTTGTTGAAGCGATTTTTAACAGGTACCCCTTCCTTGGAAGGGGGGTACTTGAATATTCTCCAAGGATTCTGGTTGGTGCATTTTGAACAAACTATGTTGGAGTTTTAGCAACAATTTGCTTGTAAAAAGTGGGCAGTCGAATTTATACTGCAGAGTATAAAAATTATTCTACTGCCTGCCCAACAAAAAATAATAAACCATACCCTACATACCTAACTCCTCCTGGCTATGGGTTTTCTGTTTCCGAAGATTAGGAAAAAAGGAGGATTCTGGAACCCTAAAGGTTCGATGGTATATGGATATGGAAAATATAAGATTCCCGATCCTAGCGGGAAAAGGAAGGGAACAGATACCCAATATGATTCTTGGGAGGAACATTTGGTAATGGTCTTGGTCCTCTATGCTCTTTTTTATGTGTTCTTAGTTCTATTTTGATTCTTTTAAACAAGAATCTAATAAACTAGAATTGAGTGGAAAAGAGGAGAAAAAATTGGTAAATGGAGAGGATCGACTAACCAGAGACATTTAGGATCTTCTTTACATCAGGTAAATCCGTCGGGTCCTGTCCGCTTCTCCGTTTAAGTTACGACTCTTTGTTTCTTGCTTCTCTCAAGCCATAGGGAAAGTCTATGATGAATTTTAAAAATGCATCTCACTCTTTCTCTACGGCTCGGACTTCATGATAAGTGGGGGAAGAAAGAAAACATCTTCCCCAATTTCTTTGTTCAGAATTGAACAAAAAAGAAAAGGAAGAAAGGGATTTATGGGGGCAGTGCTGCTCCCTATATCTCCTAGTGTATATTGTAGGAATAATCAAACTATTCCTTAGAGCAGTCTGGCACACTTACGTCCTCGCAAAACAAATAATGATCATTGTAGTCGTAACCGTAGAATACGACCCTAATCGAAATGCATACATTTGTCTCATACACTATGGGGATGGTGAGAAGAGATATATTTTACATCCCAGAGGGGCTATCTAAACCCTAAAGCTAAAGTAAAGGCCCGCGATCGAAGTACCAACAGCTCACTGTCATGAACCTTCTCCATTTGATTCAATAAGGGGGAATTAGCCTCCTTCTCGAATGGCTACCCTTGACAAAGGGTAGCGCTGGTATCATAATCTACATGTAGCGGGTATAGTTTAGTGGTAAAAGTGTGATTCGTTCTATTAATAACTGAATTTGAAATGATATACTTAAGGCGTCCTTAAGTTTTTTATATTCCGATGAAAACTTTAGTTCTTATAAAGGATTTAATCCTTTTCCTCTCAATAGCATATTGAGGAAGAATATACATTCTCGCGATTTGTACCCAAAAACTAATAACTAATTGAAATTGCATCCAAAATACAAATTGGATTATGAGTACAGAGTCGCGAAGCATAATTTTGCATTTTTTTAAGTATTCCAATTTTTAAAATATGAGTAAAGGATCTATGGATGAAGATACAAAAAAGTTTATTTCCAATCGTAACTAAATCTTCTTTTGTTAAAAAAGGAAATGGAAGCCAAATAGCTAAAAAACGGTAGTTTTGGTTTACTAGAACCATCAGCATATTGTTTCAGCTCGGTGGAAACCTAATTCTTTTCCTCAGGATCTCTTGAATGAAATTAGGGAACGAAGTAAGTAGATTAGATAGATTTAGTAGAATTTCTATCTCCTACTCTATAGGGATCATCTAGAAAGCGGAGAGCTTTGGTTCCATTCAGATAGAAAAGCTGACATAGATGTTAAGTGGTGAGAATATCCATAAAGGAGCCGAATGAAATCAAAATTTCATGTTCGGTTTTGAATTAGAGACGTTAAAACTAATCAACCAACGTCGACTATAACCCCTAGCCTTCCAAGCTAACGATGCGGGTTCGATTCCCGCTACCCGCTCCATTCTGTATAAAAGGACTATTCTATTTGTCTAGACATGGTAGAGTCCTGTATTCAACCTTTTTCGTCCACCAGTTTCCGTCCCTCCAGAGCGGAGTAGAGCAGTTTGGTAGCTCACGAGGCTCATAACCTTGAGGTCACGGGTTCGATTCCCGTCTCCGCACTTAGCAGTCTGTATAAAAGGACTATTCTATTTGTATAGATATGGTAGAGGGCTGGGCGGTATCCAACCCTTTTTTATTCATTAGTTCCCGGCCCTAAAGGGCCAAATGGAGCAGTTTGCGAAGTCACTTGCCCCTACAAGAAGAACTCTCAAGGCTCCTTCCTACCCTGCAGAAAAGAAAAAAGAAATGAAAGAAAGGCACAGTCTACCTCCCTTCCCTTTAAAAGCAGTTTGCCAGTTGTTTGTCTCGGTTAATCCCCAATTTAGGGAGCCCTGTTGGCGAGTTCGATTCCCGCCTCCGGAGCCCCTTTTTTTTGAGTGGGGTGCAAAAGAAGGGTAAGATAGTAAGGGATACGGTACTAGACTAACACCTACTTAATTTAATATAAGTAGTTAAGTAGTCAACTAGACTAAATTTTTTATCATAGTACCTTACTAAATTAAGCTGGCGAGCGGCGGGAATCGAACCCGTATCTTCTCCTTGGCAAGGAGATGTTTTACCATTGAACTACGCTCGCTACGGGATATATTTAATATTAATAGGGTATATCCGCCTGGGTCGACCGTCTATGTCTGGGTCGACCGTTTCATTTTCTATTATATTAGAGTTTTCTTTTTTTTAATTGTCTGTCAATCAATATTCTAATGGCAATGGAATTTCATAATAATGAAAGAGAAGAGGTAGCAATTCGGAACGCAAATTGCATTTTAATGCGTCTCACAATTCCAATTTTTTCGAAGAAATGGCCTTTTTATTTATTTTGTATCGGGCTACTAAATACTAAACAAATTTAAGAAATGAGAGAATTCAGAATAGCTACCAGAAAGACTAGTCCAATCCATAATGATGTACCGGAAAATACAACGTTTTTATTATTTGACCAACCATCAGGAGAAGCAAATACAAGGGGTACACTAATTACTAACACTGAGGAAGTCGCAATTAATGCAAAAACAGCTAATTGGAAAGCAATAGTCATATTTCTAATCCTCCAAGCTACCATCAAATAAAGTTGACTACATATTTGATCCCTCACTTAACCAAAATTGTAATAAAATACAAGAAGTAGGAGGGGTTTAATCATGAATCCATTGATTCTTCTCTTTAAAACTTATTACTTACCACCTTTTTTATTTGGGTATGGGGTTGAGGGGAGGGGCTTTAGTCTTTATTTCACAAGCGGATATAGCGGATCCTGTATCCGTCTGTCTATACAGTATACAGAGATATATCGAAAGGGGGACTTGCATCTGAGATGTTTCTAGAGGTTAGTAGATCATTTCATATGGCTATGTTCTATTTGTAGGAATAAAATAGGGATTAGGCTGTGGAGAGATGGCTGAGTGGTTGATAGCTCCGGTCTTGAAAACCGGTATAGTTTTAGGAACTATCGAGGGTTCGAATCCCTCTCTCTCCTTTTGCTTATTGAATACGTTTGTTTCTTTATTTGTTTTTCTTTGTTCTGTCCCCTTATCTTTCTTTCATAAAAAGGAATGAATGGCTCGGCTAGATGGAATAACCGAGCCAGAACAGAAAAAAAAACAGTAGAACAGCTATAAATAAGAAAATCTTAGTTAAGAGGGTTCATGTAAAGAACAGGTTCCAAATCACGATCGATTCCCTTTTCAAAGCCTGCTGCAGCAGCCCGGGCTCTTCCTGCATGCCACAAATGGCCCACAAAAAAGAAGAATCCTAGAACAAAATGGGAGGTCGCTAACCAACTTCTAGGAGAGACATAATTAACTGCATTGATCTCGGTAGCTACGCCACCCACGGAATTTAAAGAGCCTAAAGGAGCATGGGTCATATATTCTGCCGAACGTCGTTCTTGCCAAGGTTGTATGTCTTTTTTCAACCTACTCAAGTCCAAACCGTTGGGCCCCCTTAGAGGTTCTAACCATGGAGCACGAAGGTCCCAAAAACGCATAGTTTCCCCTCCAAAAATAACCTCTCCCGTTGGGGAACGCATTAGATATTTACCTAAACCTGTGGGTCCTTGGGCAGATCCCACATTAGCTCCAAGACGCTGGTCTCTAACTAGAAAAGTAAATGCTTGAGCTTGAGAAGCTTCTGGCCCAGTGGGTCCATAAAACTCACTCGGATAAGCCGTATTATTGAACCAGACAAAACAACAAGCGATAACACCAAAGACAGATAAAGCGCCTAAACTATAAGACAAGTAAGCTTCTCCAGACCATACAAATGCACGGCGAGCCCATGCGAAGGGTTTGGTTAAGATATGCCAAATTCCGCCAAATACACAAATAAAACCCAACCATACATGTCCCCCAATTATATCTTCTAAATCATCCACACTAACAATCCACCCTTCTCCCCCAAAAGGGGATTTTAGTAAATAACCAAATATAACACTGGGGCTAAGGGTCAAATTGGTAATTTTTCTTACATCTCCCCCCCCCGGGGCCCAGGTATCATATACACCGCCAAAATAAAGAGCCTTGAGTACTAGAAGAAAAGCACCTATACCTAACAAAATTAAGTGAATACCCAAAATTGTAGTCATTTTATTTCTATCTTTCCATACATAACCAAAGAATGGAAAAGATTCTTCAAGAGTCTCGGGTCCCAGAAGCGCGTGATAAATGCCGCCGAAGCCTAAGACTGCGGAGGAAATTAGGTGAAGTACTCCAGATACAAAGTACGGAAAAGTATCTAGAACTTCTCCCCCCGGCCCTACTCCCCAACCTAGAGTAGCTAAGTGCGGAAGTAAAATCAACCCTTGTTCATACATGGGCTTTTCTGGTACGAAATGGGCCACCTCAAATAGGTTCATTGCTCCGGCCCAGAATACGATTAATCCGGCATGGGCTACGTGAGCTCCAAGTAGTTTACCGGACAAATTGATAAGTCTGGCATTCCCAGCCCACCAAGCAAAGCCGGTGGTTTCTTGGTCACGACCAGCTAAAACGAAAGTTCCATTAAAGAGCGTTTCCACGTGGTAGAACCTCCTCAGGGAATATAAGATTTTCATGAGGCTGATCCTGAGCTGCCATCCACGCACGAATACCCTCGTTTAAAAGAATATTTTTAGTGTAGAAAGTCTCAAATTCAGGATCTTCCGCTGCACGGATTTCCTGGGAAACGAAGTCATAGGCACGTAGGTTCAGAGCCAGGCCGACTACGCCAATAGCACTCATCCATAAACCGGTGACGGGTACAAATAGCATAAAGAAATGTAACCAACGTTTATTAGAAAAAGCAACACCAAAGATTTGGGACCAAAAGCGATTAGCAGTGACCATTGAATAAGTTTCTTCAGCTTGAGTTGGGTTAAAAGCGCGGAAAGTATTTGCACCATCACCGTCCTCGAATAGAGTGTTTTCTACGGTCGCCCCATGAATAGCGCATAGCAGAGCCGCGCCTAATACTCCGGCAACTCCCATCATATGAAATGGGTTCAATGTCCAATTATGAAATCCTTGGAAAAAGAGGATGAATCGAAATATCGCTGCTACGCCAAAACTCGGCGCAAAGAACCAACCAGATTGCCCCAGTGGATAAATAAGGAATACGGAAACGAAAACAGCGATTGGAGCAGAGAATGAAATTGCATTATAAGGCCGCAATTGAACAGACCGAGCAAGTTCAAATTGACGTAACATGAAACCTATTAGTGCAAAAGCCCCATGGAGAGCGACAAAAGTCCACAGACCGCCTAATTGACACCAACGAGTAAAATCCCCTTGCGCTTCCGGGCCCCATAGTAGCAACAAAGAGTGTGCTAAACTATTGGCAGGGGTGGAAACTGCCGCGGTTAAGAAATTACAACCTTCCAAATAGGAACTAGCCAATCCATGGGTATACCAAGAAGTTACAAAAGTTGTCCCTGTAAACCAACCCCCTAAAGCGAAATAAGCACAAGGAAAGAGCAATAGGCCGGACCATCCTACAAAAACGAAACGGTCCCTTCGTAACCAGTCGTCCATAATATCAAATAGATCATTTTCTTCTTTAGTAACTCTACCAAGGGCTATAGTCATAGTGATCCTCCTATTCAATTACTTCAACCATTTCCGAGCACCTCATATCACTTCCAAGGCATACGATAGTTTGATTATCTGTGGACGATTTCTTTCTCGTTCAATGCCCTTTTTCAAAGGTCTCGAAGATAGAAATTTTTCATTTTTATCTATGGGGTCACAACCGAGGTCGTGGTAAATCCATGAATTTGATTCGATTAGTTTTTCTTATACTATAGAAATAAACATTTGAATTCAGCATTATTCCATGACTCCTATTTCAAAGCCTATCTTTTAAGGAAAAATGAAAATAAAAGTAACCCCTCTTTTCCCACTCGCTCTCTATTGCATGGGTGGAAGAACAAAAATTGGATTCTGAAAAAAAAAAGAAAGATATTGAAAAAAAAATTGACTTTCGAAATCAATTTTTATGTGTAGCGGAAAGGAGTTGCGATTTCTTCTTATTCCTATAGAACATCTAGTAACAAGAATATGAAATCGTAAATAGCGAAAAATTCTTGCCTTGCGCGGTCTAAGTCTAAGGAAATACAAAAAATCCGCTTATACAATTTCATCTACATCGAATTTATATATCAGAATAGTGGATAGAGGCATCATTCAAGGAGTCAGGTCTACTTACTTTATCTTTCTTTCCAATTTTATGGTGGGTTTGATAAGAACCCTTTTTGTTTTGTTTATAAATAATCGAAATTTGTTTATAAATAATCGAAAAAAGAGTTTTTTATTTTTTATATAACCTGCTTGTTTTATTATAACAAGTCCTATATGAAAATGCCCGCTGAAGAGAAAATCTATCTGATTGTTTCTCAGCCAATATCGAATTTTAGAAAGAAAAAACAAGAATTTTCTTCTTTTTTTTATTAACATTAATTTTATTAACATTAAGAAAAAAGAATATAATTAAAATGGAATTGGCAATATAATTTTTATGGACTTTTGAAAGAAAAAGGAAGGATTTTTTGCAATCGTTATTTCTTGCCTCTGTCATATCACGGAAACCTTTCGATTTGGAACGGGGAGAGATGGCTGAGTGGACTAAAGCGGCGGATTGCTAATCCGTTGTACAATTTTTTTGTACCGAGGGTTCGAATCCCTCTCTTTCCGCCCCCTCGGATCATTTGGGACTTTCGAATTGGAAGGAATTCTGACCCCCGGATTTTCTCATAGATAAATGTACGAAAAAAATCCAATTTGTAAGAAAAAATTCCAAAAAAATTTGGATTTTTACTCCTCACGCCCAGGATTACGTCCTGGGTCATTAGATAAGAATCCAAAGATAAAGAGGGAAACAAAGAATATCACTACTGTATAAACAAAAAGTTTGAGAGTAAGCATTACATAATCTCCAAGATTTTTTTTTAAGGAATAGATTACCCGTTTTTCCTTACCACACAGATCCACTAGGATGGGTTTTGTTTATTTTTACACCTAAAAATGCAAAAATCAATTCTGGAAAAAAATTGCAAGAATTGATTTATAATAAGCACTCTTATCAATATCAAAAATTAGGTTAGGTATTGTGTGGGTACCTAAAGGTACCTGCTCAACGTAGGTGCAGGGGGTGGGGTAGAAAGGGGGATCCCAATTTATTGCTGCAGCTATACATTCAATGTAGAAGAATTAGAATTTTAGAATCGAAGGTTCATAATATAAGACTTCTCGGCTTTTATTCATTTTTAGAATTTTTTTGGAATGAATACATCATTCAATTTGGCAGACAGAACAGAGTAGTAAAGATTTCATCGAAAACTTACAGCAGCTTGCCAAACAAAAGCTAATAGAAAAAAGAGTATAGGTATGACAGGCATAAAATCCACGATTGGGTTGAAAATGGCATAAGCTTCGGGCAATTTGGCGAAGAAAAAACTAGTCGGATAAAGAACAGAATTAAAACAGATACAGGTTAAACTAAGTATATTAGGCATAACAAGCATTTCGTTCTTGTAGAGTAGATAATTGGATTTTGATTGAGTTATTTTTCTAAGGGAAAAAAGAAAAGGCGGGTTCAAAATCCTTTTTTCTTCGGACTTTCCCAAACGCAAAATACCTCCTTGTATTCGCACTCTCAAATGAGAATGGAAGAAATTCGACTTTCATATAATATCTTAATAGAATTCCATGTAATGATCAATGCATTTTTTGGATTCTATATTATCCGCATGTCTAGAATCCTAGCAAGAGAGTATCCCTCATTTTTTATGTAATTGAAGTGGGATTGACGAATAACAAATAAACATAATAGTGTTTATTAGTGTCGCATAAAACCGGAAATGGGGCGTGGCCAAGTGGTAAGGCAGCGGGTTTTGGTCCCGTTACTCGGAGGTTCGAATCCTTCCGTCCCAGATTTTTTCTGATGAAACGAAAGATGAAATCATATTGTACCCCACACGAGACAAAAGAAAGTTTATTAAAGAGAATAATTATCTCTTATGAACTCTTAGATTAGATGCATTTCTAAGCATTCTTTTTCTTTCTCAGAAAACATAATCAAGTGTCAAGTCCAGTCAAATTGAATATCTTTATTTTCATGAAAAATTGGGTCTATCAGTCACATTCAGGATATGCCCCTACTACTACTCATTACTCATATGTGTTTTGAAATTCGAACTTCTTAGATAAACTTTATGCTCCATATCCATGAAGGGGGAATTCTTACATGATACATTTGACATCTAATGTGAAAGAAAAGAAGGACCCCCTATTTCTTTTTCCCGAACTAAAGAACTAAAGTAAGTAAATAAAAAGAAAATAAAGGGGGTATCCTAATTCTATATTTCATGGCCAGATTAAAGAATAGGAAGTTTTTAGTTTCAGCACAGGTCTTAAAACTTTTGACCAAGATCGGCTTGCGAAAAAAGAAAAAGGGTTTCTATTCTATGGATAGGAACTCCATTTTTGTATTTTAGATATTATCTGATTTGCAAATATCCATTTCTAAATCAATGGAATGTGAGGATTAGAGAGAAATTCATATATTCTGTCTACTCGGCTTTCGAATTAATTGAAAAAATTTTAAACTTGACGTAAAACACTGTATAAAAAATGAGACCTATCCCTTTATGATAGAGATAGATTTTTGTTGTATTATATTATTAGTAAAAAGGGCCCCTCTTTGGTTAAGCGAAAACCATCTCGATCTGCGATTCTTTAAATATCCAGAATGATCCATTCTGGTAAGGATAAGGTAAGAACTGTTCGTTGGATAGAATGGATTCCAAAAATCATACTTCTCCTGATTTTTGATTTGGAGTTGCTTCTTTTAGGTAAAAGAAAGAATGCTATAAGTAAAAGCAAAGGCCTTAATTTGACTTTACACGAAATGTGTTTTTTTTTACTTTATTTTTTTTCCCTCTTTTGGTATTCGAGTCGAAGAAGTACGAGAATTCTATAACTACCAAAAAACTTTCAATCTTTTCATTGGAATAGTTTATTTAGTTAATTGTTTTTGTTATGGAAAAATATATTGCTAATCTAATTCTAATATAGTAATTAAATTAATTAAAGTAATTAAATTAATTAAACTTTTTTTGAGGTTGATAGTTTATTTGTTGGAGAAGAGTCGATCCTTCGCTTCTCATTTCAGGATTGACCATCTCGAGTCCTCTGTTGAGGATGGAAATTCAATAAAAAATAAGTCTTAAGCAAACTTGTTTATTCGTCTTTTTCGAACTATGTTTCCTTCATATGATAGAATATGGGTTTAAATAAATTGGATCTTTGCGGAGTCTTCCCCGATAAATACTTATTTCTTTTATCCATATTTCTCCATAGATAGCAAGTTTGAATTAGTATACAAAAAACTAAACTAAACCAATGACTATTCATGATCCCATCCATATTGGATCAATTCCCTATACCACTTTGCAATGAAATTAGAGGAATGTTTGTTATGGTAAAACTTCGTTTAAAACGATGTGGTAGAAAGCAACGTGCGACTTGAAGGACATGATCGATTGTGGATTTTGTTATCCATCATTTTCCATAGTAATGAAAATGCTCTTGGCTCGACATAGTCTGTTCTATTCGTCCCGAACCAAATTTGCGCTGGGTTGTTTGTAAGTAAATAGTACACGATGGAGCTCGAGAGGACAGAATTGATTTTTTATCAAGGGAAAGAATCTAGGGTTAGTGAAAACTAATAAATTAGGCCAACTTTGTCAGTCTATCCTTAATATAGAAATCGAAAGGTTAAAATAAGAAGAAAGTCCAATTTTGGAAGATTGGAAAAACTCTTTCAATTAAAAGTCTATCAGAATCAATCGCCCATATTCGATTTCTATAGAAGAGGGAAATGCTTTATCGAAGGAAATAAGAAAAAAAGGGTATGTTGCTACTCTTTTGAAAGAAAAAAGAATAGGAATTCCCGAAGTAATGTCTAAACCCAAGGATTTCACAAATCAAAGATAAAGAATTCCGGAACAAGTAAACGCGATTTTCAATTGTCTCAACAATAGAATTGGATCAGAATAAGGAATAAAAGTCAATTCGTTCGAGATGAGACAAAGAAAAGAGTTTAGAGACGACTCAAAAAATTTGGAAGGATTTTTCCTTTTAAGTCTGTCAGTCAAAATTAACCAACTTGAGTCATGAGTATAAATGAAATTTGTTTTTTCTGTAAGGAAATTAATGCAAGTCATAGTCTAATTTCTATCTACTTGTATTATAGACAGAAATTCGAATCTTTTTCTCGAGCCGTATGAGGAGAAAACCTCCTATACGTTTCTAGGGGGGGCATTGTTTAGCTACATCTATCCCAATAAGCTGTCTATCGAATCGTTGCAATTGATGTTCGATCTCGAAGAGAAGGAAGAGATCTTCGAAAAGTAGGTTTTTATGATCCGATAAAGAATCAAACTTGTTTAAATGTTCCAGCTATTCTCTATTTCCTTGAAAAGGGTGCTCAACCTACAAGAACTGTTTATGATATTTTAAGGAAGGCAGAATTCTTTAAAGAAAAAGAAGGAACTTTGAGTTAATTGAAGAACTAAATGAATAAAAAAGTAGGAGAGGATCACTAGTATCCCTCGTTGTTTAATTATTTAGACACAATTTGCCTCTTTCTTAGTCCTATTTTTGACTGGATTTATGTCGTGCCAATCCAACATAAGCCCTTATTTTATTTACTTTTTCTATCTAATTTGTTTTCTTACCATTGTATTTCCATTGACAAAGGTCTATTGAACAAATAGAATTTGTAGATAGATAGGTCTCTTTATCCTCACTCCATATTAGGTTTTTCTGTCTACACTTCGCTCAAATGATAGGGTTGTCCCTCTTGCATGTACTCTCATACAAGATTTCTTTATATAAAGAAATCTAAATTGCTAAAAAAATGACAATTTTGCTATCGTGATTGGGGCCGCTCCTTTTTTAACCTTAGTGAAATTTAGCCGGACCTGTTCATTTTGGCATTTGAGTGTTTTTAATGGGCGATAAAATCTTTCTTTTAATGTTTTGCTAGTTCAATGTTTTGACAGGAGCGTGCGGTGTAATTCCATTGATTTTTGGGTTTCGATCGTATCTAAGATCCTATTTTATCTGGGTTGCTAACTCAATGGTAGAGTACTCGGCTTTTAAGTGCGACTATGATCTTTTACACATTTGGATGAAGCAACAAATTCGTCCAGACTCTTGGTAGAGTCTAGAAGACCACGACTGATCCTCAAGGGTAATGAATGGAAAAAATAGCATGTCGTAATAAAATCAATTTCTTATTTTTGATTTTTGGAATGGAATAAAAAATTCCGATTTTCTGGGTCTAGTGAATAAATGGATAGAGCCTGGCTCCAATTCTGGTAAAATAAAAAGCAACGAGCTTAACTTCTTAATTGAAATGATTCCCCGATCTAATTAGACGTTAAAAATAGATTAGTGCCTGATGCGGGGAAAGGTTGGGTTTTCCTATGAACGGACCCTTGATTTTTTCTTTTTTTTTTTTTTAGAAATCCTAATTATTCTTGATTATGGATTGAAAAGGGATGTTATGGATTGAATGTGTAAAAGAAGCAGTATATTGATAAAGAGACTGGATTCCAAAGTCAAAAGAGCGATTGGCCTGCAAAAATAAAAGATTTGTTCTCTTTTGTAATTAGAACAAACATAAACTAATTGGATAGAAAAGGAAAAGATCTGTGGATTAGATTCCTTTTCTTTCCAGGGTTTGTATTAAAAAATGCAACACCCTGTTTTGACCATATTGCACTATGTATCATCATTTGAGAAACCGAGAAATGCTTCTTCT